TTGAACTCATTTCAATAATTCTTTTAGTTGCGTTAATAGGCGCAATTGCTGTAGCTCGTCAATAATCACTTTTGAGAAGGGGGAATCAAAATCAAACTGTATTCTGGACTATCACATTCATTTCCTTTCTATTCTATTTGACTTCATGTAGAAAAAAATTCTTTACTTTATTAGTTCGATCTATTACCAATAGATTTCTTTATTTTATTACTTGCTATGTTCGAGTTAATCTAATTAGTGAAATTTTTGTTCATATTGAAATGAATCGAGATTGATAAGGAGTTTGTTAATGATGCTCGAGCATGTACTTATTTTGAGTGCCTATTTATTTTCTGTCGGTCTATATGGATTGATCACGAGTCGAAATATGGTTAGGGCTCTTATGTGTCTTGAACTTATATTAAATGCGGTTAATATAAATTTTGTAACATTTTCTGATTTTTTTGATAGGAAAGAATCAAAAAACTGAAAGAAAAAATAACAAAATGATTCTTATTGATGAAATTGAGCTTTTAAATACTCACGCTTTATTTATTTTTTTTTTTTTTTTTTCACTATTCTATACCTTGTATGTTTAGATTCAAGAATAGAATAGCTAAAATTTTATCTTCTAGAGAAGAAATAAACAATTAATAAAAAAATTGAGACGTAAGAAGAATACAAGAAAAGATACGAAGAAATGCGCCCGCCGCCAATAGATTTGATCGCCTCTCCTACAAAAAAACTCATAAGACCAACTCCATTCGTAATTCCATCAACTACTTGTCTATCAAAAAAATGAGTAAATTCAGACACTCTTCTCATCGTCCCTGTTAAGTATGTTGCATAAAAAGCGTCTATATAACCACGATTATATGACCAATCATATATCCCATTTTTTATCTTGTCAGAAAAAATTCTCTTAAGATTTGTTTTAATTAATGAATTAACTAAATCAAAATTTGTAAACGGGGAATACGGAGGCTTATAAAAAAAAAATGCTATAATTATTCCAAGATAGGCTAGACTAACTGAAAACACTGCATCTTTCGCAAATTCCGACCAATCTGTTAAATAATTCGAATTTTGATGTAACAGATTTATCGAGGGGGTTAACCATTTGGATAAAATATCCAACTCGACGCCATTAAAAGAAATTCCTATGAATCCAACAAAGAAAGTAAAGAAGACTAATATAAGGATAGGAAATAATATAGTACTATCCGATTCATAAGGATATGCAAAAGTTTTCTTCTTGCCAAAACGAGAAATCATAAGAAAAGGTTGGCTTCTAGTTCTTGCATTCTCATCAATTCGATCTATTTTCTGTGAAAAAAAATAAGCACTTTTGTTTTTCGTCATTATTAATAAAGTTAACAAATGAAAGTTTTTGTTATTGACTTTAAAACCTTCTTTACCCCATAGAGATATTGAATAGAGGGAAGTCTTTTTTTTTCCACTGAAATTTTGAAAATGAGCATTTAAATGTCCTTCAAAAGTAAGTAAATACATCCGAAACATATAAAATGCAGTTAATCCCGCTGTAGACCAAGCTATTATTGCAAAAATTGCTGAATATAACCAACTATCATTAAGAATTTGATCTTTGGACCAAAAACAAGCAAGAGGTGGAATCCCACAAAGAGAAAGTGTGCCTAATAAAAACGCACTTTTGGTAATTGGTACATGTTTTTTTAAACCTCCCATAAAAACCATATTTTGACTTTTAGTCGGAGAATAACCAACAATAGTTTGCATTGAATGAATAACAGAACCCGATCCCAAAAACAATAATGCTTTCGAATAAGCATGAGTAATCAAATGAAATAAAGCACTTCGAGAAGACCCCATACCTAGAGCTAACATCATATAACCCAATTGAGACATGGTGGAATAAGCTAAACCTCTCTTAATGTCTTTTTGAGCAAGAGCTAAAGTAGCTCCAAAAAATAGTGTTATTATCCCTATTAAAGAAATTAAATTCATTATTTGAGGTATAATAATGAAAAGAGGTAAAAGTCGAGCTACAAGGAAAATTCCCGCGGCTACCATAGTAGCGGCATGGATAAGAGCCGAAATAGGAGTTGGCCCTTCCATTGCATCTGGTAACCATACATGAAGGGGGAATTGTGCAGATTTCGAAACAGCACCAGAAAAGAATAAAACAGCGCACCACGTAACCAATAAAAAATTTAACTCATTCTGAAAAATCAAGTTATTGAATATTTGAAATAAATCCCGAAATTCAAAACTCCCTGTTATCCAATAAAAACCCAAAATTCCTAATAATAAACCAAAATCCCCAACACGATTAGTTACAAACGCTTTTTGACAAGCATTTGCTGCAACAGGACGTGTGAACCAAAATCCTATTAATAGATAGGAACACATTCCTACTAATTCCCAAAAAATATAAATTTGTATCAAATTGGAACTAGTAACTAATCCCAACATGGCAGTACTGAAAAAACTCATATAAGAAAAAAATCTTAAATATCCACGATCATGAAACATATAATTATCACTATAAATAAGAACCAAAATTCCAACAGTAGTGATTAATATTGACATAATAGAAGTAAGCGGATCGATTAAGTAGCCAAATTCTAAAGAAAAATCATTATTGAGAATCCAAGCCCAGACATATTGATAGGTAGCCCGGCTATTTAGTTGCTGAATCGATAAATTGATCGAAAAAATCATGACTATACTTAATACTAAAACACTTTGAAAAGCCCAGATACGACGAAGACTTTTTGTTGCCGACGGAAAAAGAAGAAGTCCCACCCCGATTAATATAGGAACTGAAAGTGGAAGGAAAGGTATTATCCATGCATAGTGATATGTTTGTTCCATAAAAAAAGTTTTTTAGTCTGAATTAATTGCTTCCGATTAACTGGAACCCACCCCTTTCAAAAGGGATCAATAAAAAAAATCCAAATATGCACTAACTTAAAAAAATTGAACGTAAAAAAAAATTGAGCATTTGATACTCGTACTTAATTCTGTATCTGAGTTGTTCGAAATAGTTCAAATATTCAACTCAAGAAGTTAGACGTGGTCAAATAATATGACCAAGTTCTGTAAAAAAAAAATACTTCCTTATTGAAAATATATTTGTATTTTGAAAATATACAAATTTAGCAAGAGATCAAAAATAAAAATAGAAATTTTTCTAACAATGGTTTTTTTTATAGCAAGCATCAGGAATTACACTCAAAAGTACTTGAGTCTGATATAAATCGTAGAATTCAATAATGTCATCGGCTTAATAACTCGTCGTTTTTTTTTTTTTATTCCACGAATTAGATTTATATCTCATAGCTGATTATAGAAATATCTGCGAAAAAACGAAAAATAAAAGTACTACTAATCCATACAACTTATTGGTTCTTAGAAGCCTTCTAGAGTATAAAAAACTTTTTTCAACAAAAAATTTGTAGGAATCTTGTAGAGAAGTTTCATATATTTAGATTTATTTGTGATGATAAGGACTATAAAGAATAACTAGATAATGAATAGTACTTATAATGAATAGTAATTAAGGATTCTTTTGAACAATAGATGTCTTTCACATCCAACTATAACAATGAGTAACCTCTTCATTTTGAAATGGCAGTTCCAAAAAAACGTACTTCTAGATCAAAAAAGCGTATTCGTAAAAATATTTGGAAAAGGAAGGGATATTCATGGGCGTTAAAAGCTTTCTCATTAGGAAAATCTCTTTCTACCGGCACATCAAAAAGTTTTTTTATGCGACGAGAAAATAAGTCCTAAAATGTTGTAAGACTCGGACTCTATTTGACGTTAAAATTGGCTCATTTCAGTCTTACTATCAAATTCTCAATTACAACTCTCTATTAGTTTGAACTAATCAATATGAAATAGACTCCGTTTTGTGATGTTCATATGTAAAAATGGAAGATTAAGAATTTGGAAATTTCGCAAATTCTAAGAAAAAATACAATAAGAAAAACCAAGGTTTTACCTTTTTTAGGACTCTATTTTTCATTTTGTTGGTGGGGAGTCTTATTTTCCCCATCGACCTTTTTTTTTAGAATTCAAACACTAATAATATGTTTTCTTTATCTATATAGATAAAGAATATCGAGAGAAGATCAAAAATAAGATCTTTAGTTCAAATTAACGAGAGAAACTCATTGATTCAATAGAGTTCTCAGATATTTTTTGATTTCAGCCCAACCAATAAAAGACGAAAACTCTCGGAATATTATATACAAACAATGTCTTACTTTAGAAAAATCCAAAAAAGGTTTCTTTTATATTTCGCGAGAAAATTCATTTGATTGTTTTAAATTTCTGAAATAAGTTAAATGGGAACTAATTGTTATGAATTAGAATTGTTATTCAAAAATTTTTTCAGTGAAGTGACACTGTCAATCTTGACGATTCAATATAAATAACCTATTATATGTTCGAACAAGCCGCTATGGTGAAATCGGTAGACACGCTGCTCTTAGGAAGCAGTGCGAGAGCATCTCGGTTCGAGTCCGAGTAGCGGCATGCCGTCTTCGAAACATCAGACAATAGATCTTATAATGAAAAATGAATGAAATTCCCGCTTTTCATTTATACTTAAATTAAGGGATTACTCTTTTTTTTTTATGATATTTTCAACCTTAGAGCATATATTCAATCATATTTCCTTTTCAATTGTTTCAATTGTGATTTCAATTTGGTTTTTCAACCTATTGGTCACTGAACTCATAAAACCATATGAGTTATCGGAAAAGGGCATGATACCGACCTTTTTGTGTTTAACAGGATTATTAGTGACTCGTTGGATTTATTCCGGTCATTTTCCACTAAGTGATTTATACGAATCATTAATCTTTCTTTCGTGGAGTTTCTCCCTTATTCATAGAGTCTCCTATTTCAAAAAAAATAAAAATCTAAGCGCAATAACCGCCTCGAGTACTATTTTTACCCAAGGCTTTGCTACTTCAAGTCTTTTAAGTGAAATACAGAAACCTGCAATATTAGTCCCTGCGCTCCAATCTGAGTGGTTAATAATGCACGTAAGTATGATGATATTGAGCTATGCCGCTCTTCTGTGTGGATCATTATTATCCGCTGCATTTCTAGTCTTTACATTTCGAAAGAAAAGTAATCGGTTTTTAAAATCATTTTCATTTAACGAAATCCAATATAGCTATGACAGAAGTACTATTTTAAGAAATAGTTCTTTTGTTTCTGGTAAGAATTATTACAAGAGCCAATTAATTCAACAATTGGATTTTTGGAGTTATCGTGTGATTAGTCTAGGATTTCTTTTTTTAACTACGGGTATTATTTCAGGAGCAGTCTGGGCGAATGAAGCGTGGGGATCATATTGGAGTTGGGACCCAAAAGAAATTTGGGCCTTTATTACTTGGATGATATTCGCTATTTATTTACATATTCGAACAAATAAGAATTTCCCGGGGGAAAATTCTGCACTGGTGGCGGTTCTAGGTTTTCTGATAATTTGGATATGCTATTTTGGAGTTAATCTATTAGGAATAGGGCTACATAGTTATGGTTCATTTACATTATCGTCTAGCTAAGGAAGCTTCTTACGAATACAAACTAACTCGAGCTGTCTATAAAAAACTTTGTAACGAACTGCGTGAATCCAGTACCAATAGTGTAGTGATTCGCGCGGTTCTCGCAAAGACCGCGCATATCGGGTTAAAATGAAAATTCATTTTTCACTTTATTTTAAATAATAGAAAAAAGCATTCTTTTTTCTATTCTCCAACAAGTTTTAAAAAATTATCTAATTTTTTCTTTAGGAAAAATCTCTAGAAAAACCTAGATAAAATAACTTCAACCTTCTCAACTGAGAGTGACAGAACAAAATCCGGGTAGATTCCAATCCCTATTATGGGTAGAAAGATAGCGATTGAAACAAACAACTCGCGCGGTCCAAAATCAAAAAGATAAGAAGTAGGGACATTAAATAACTTGGATCCATAGAACATCTGGCGTGACATAGATAATGAATAAATGGGCGTTAATATAATTCCAATTGCTATTAGAAAAGTTAGTAAAATTTTTGGCATGAAAAGATATTTTTGACTGGTAATTAGTCCCCACAATACGATTAATTCTGCAACAAAACCACTCATACCTGGTAATGCGAGGGAGCCCATAGAAAAGCTACTAAACAGCGTAAATATTTTTGGCATTGGGATAGCTACGCCGCCCATTTCGTCGAGATAAACAAGACGTATTCTATCATAACTTGTTCCTGCCAAGAAAAAAAAGGCCGCCCCAATAAATCCGTGAGAAATTATTTGTAAAATGGCTCCATTGAGGCCTGCGTCGGTTATAGAACCAATTCCTATAAGTATCAAACCCATATGCGATACAGAAGAATAGGCTATTCTTTTTTTAAAATTACGTTGGCCGGAAGAAGTTAAAGCTGCATAGATTATTTGTATTGTGCCTATTATCATCAAGCAGGGAGAAAAAATAGAATGAGCATGAGGTAATAATTCCATATTAATCCGAATCAATCCATATGCCCCCATTTTTAATAAGATTCCAGCTAAAAGCATACAAGTACTGTAATGAGCTTCGCCGTGGGTATCAGGTAACCATGTATGGAAAGGTAGAATCGGCAATTTGACAGCAAACGAAATCAAAAATCCGATATAAAATATTATTTCCAAGGCCACAGGATACGGTCGATTAATTGATGTTTCAAAATCTAATGTTGGTTCATTAGAACCATATAAACCAAGACCCATAACTCCCATTAATAGAAAAACAGAACCTCCTGCCGTGTACAAAATAAATTTAGTTGCCGAGTACATCCGTTTCTTTCCTCCCCACATGGATAGAAGGAGATAAACCGGAATTAATTCTAACTCCCACATGATGAAAAAAAGTAAAAGATCCTGAGAAGAAAATGGCCCTATTTGAGCGCTATACATTGCTAATAGCAAAAAATGGAATAATCGAGAATCCCGAGTAAGAGGCCAGGCTGCTAACGTAGCTAAAGTAGTGATAAATCCCGCTAGTAAAATGGGTCCTATAGAAAGTCCATCTATTCCTAATTTCCAATGGAAATCAAAAAAATGAATCCATTTATAATCTTCCACTAGTTGGATTAATGGATCATCTGATTGGAAATGATAACGGAATATATAGGTTAGTAGAAGGAGCTCTAAAATACATATACAAATACTATACCATCTAATTACCTTATTTCCTTTATGAGGAAGAAAAAAAATTAAAGAACCCGCAGCTATTGGTAAAAATACAATTATTGTTAACCAAGGAAAATCATTCGTGATAAAGGCAAAATACACTTAGGCCAGAAAACCAGTGCGCAAAAAAAAATTTTGCGCTGGGGTTTTCTCGGTAAAACAAATCAACTGAATTCAAGGAGAGTTTTAAGTGAGGTATCAATAAGCTAGACCCATGCTGCGAGTTGTTTCATGCCATAAATAAACCCGAACACTCAAGAAATCCGTTGGACAAGCGGATTCACACCTCTTACAACCGACACAA